AAAAAACACGTAAGCGTAATTCCTCCTAGACAATAAAATATGTTGACATGAGGAGGAACATATTTACTAGTTATATCATCCGCAATCGCCTGAATCTCGAGACGTTCTTCGAACCAATCATAGACTTTATTGAGATAGGTAAACTGGTAAACCCCCCTAAGAACTGTATATGAGACTTTCATCTCGTACAGCTCAAGCAGACACACCCAAATACTGATTAAAAGGGATATATATAGAAAGTTTCAAACTTCTTAATCCCCTATTTTATTTTTTCGGAAGATAGGAAAGAATCAAAATCCGAAAGTTCTTCTTTGTGTTGATAATGCCAAAATATCAAGTCCGCTCATTCGTCTCTCTCTTGATTGTTACTACAGGCCTCTTGAATATTCTTTTTTCCTTTTTTTATTTGTGTATAATTAAATTATAATGCGACTTTTTGCTTTTTTATCATTGATAGGAATTTCCCTTGTTACGACCCTATGAATCATTTGAAACCCCAGATTCATACTAGAACCACGATGATTCAATAAAACCCTAAAGCTAAGCATAAAGATTCCTTGAGTAAGAACCATTGGATCATCACTTATTCAATCAATAGGATAGGTATTATGACTAATAATACAAAAAAATTTGTCTTGGTTAAACAAAATAGGTATAAAAAAGAGTTTGAAATAAAAAAAGATTTCCATTTATAATTCTTTCGTTGAAAAACCAAATTTTTTGAATCCGATCTCGCGGCCTGAATATTAAATATGAATCATAGTTCAAATATTTCTTGATCTATTTTAGCTATTCCGTGTTTCAGATACCCCCAAAAATATCCAACGAAGTATAACCATCTCTATCAGGATAAGATGACAGACTCATTTTCTGTATTATCAATAGGATCAATTATAACAAGTCACACACTCATATTACGGAAATACAGAAAGAAATAAATTCCGCGATCGAACTACCAAAAGGGGATAAAAATAGGAGCCCTAAAAACTCATGTGTATTGAAAGGCTAGAACTTTATGGTTCTTTTGAATTTCATTTTCTTGTTTTTGTGGATTTAATTCATTGAAATTCCATCCAGTAAAACGGAAGAATTATAAATTTCCAAAATAATAGATAGGAATACTGCAAATAAAGCCATTGCAACTCCCATCAAAGGAGTAGTTCCCCACCCAGGAGCTACTTTACCATATTCCGAATTCAACGGTTTCAATAAAGCCCCTACGGTAGTAGGTTTTGGACGAGATCTAGAACTACTCTCAACGGTTTGTGTAGCCATAAATCCGATTCTATTCATTGAGATCTGTTGACTTTGTATACCATTCCGTTGTAAATAAATGATTTTATCATAAATCCATTGTGGTCTTAAAATTATATAATAATGGAAACAGCAACCCTAGTCGCCATCTTTATATCTGGTTTACTTGTAAGTTTTACTGGGTATGCTTTATATACCGCTTTTGGGCAACCCTCTCAACAACTAAGAGATCCCTTCGAGGAACACGGAGACTAGTCGAAGTAATGAGCCTGCCAATATTGGCAGGCTCATTACTTCAATTGAACTAATGAAAAATCATTTTATTTTTTAGTTGAAATTGTAGGAGGTTCCCGAAAAAAGATAGCGAAAAAGATTATCCCTAGAGTAGAGACTAATAGAAATGTATAAACCAATGCTTCCATAGATTCGATTGTGGTTTACAATTATAGCTTCCATACCTGTTTACTTGGGACTATTTTCCCAAAAATAAAACAAAAAGGTCAGTGATTCAAATCAAGATTGATCTAGTATCCTATGTCAAATCACAAAAAAAACAGAGGCAAAAAATTATAAAACAATGTTGTATTAAACTCCTTGTCTTCTTGTAGTTGGATCTCCAATTTTTTGGAATGCGCCAAATTCTACTTGAACATCCAAATCGGGGTCAATCCCAGCAAAAACATCTCTGAACAAAGTTCGAGACCCATGCCAAATGTGTCCGAAGAAGAAGAGTAGGGCAAAGGAAGCATGTCCAAAAGTAAACCAACCTCTCGGACTACTGCGAAAAACACCATCTGATTTTAAAGTAGCACGGTCTAATTCGAAAATTTCTCCCAATTGAGCACGTCGAGCATATTTTTTCACAGTAGCAGGATCGCTATAACTGACTCCGTTTAGTTCGCCGCCGTAAAATTCAACAGTTACACCTACTTGTTCAACGCTATACTTAGATTCTGCTCTTCTAAAAGGAACGTCAGCTCTAACAATTCCGTCCCCATCTATCAAAACGACCGGAAAGGTTTCAAAAAAGGTAGGCATACGTCGTACAAAGAGTTCACGTCCTTCTTTATCTCGAAAAATGGGATGTCCTAACCATCCAACAGCTATTCCATCACCGTTGTCCATTGAGCCTGCTCTAAACAATCCTCCTTTCGCCGGATTATTGCCAATGTAATCATAAAAAGCCAATTTCTCGGGAATCTTCGACCAAGCTTCTGATAAACTTTGATTTTCGACTAGCCCGGCACTCACCCGTCGGTATATTTCTTGCTGAAAATATCCCTGATCCCATTGATAACGAGTGGGGCCAAATAATTCGATCGGAGTAGTTGCTGAACCATACCACATAGTTCCCGCAACAACAAAAGCTGCAAAAAAGACAGCAGCGATACTACTCGAAAGAACGGTTTCAATATTTCCCATACGTAATCCTTTGTATAGGCGTTGAGGCGGGCGGACACTAAGATGGAATAGACCGGCTAATATGCCTAATGTCCCTGCTGCAATATGATGAGAGGCTATTCCTCCTGGAACAAAAGGGTCAAAACCTTCCACGCCCCACGCTGGACTTACAGGTTGTACTTTTCCAGTTAGTCCATAAGGATCGGATACCCATATTCCGGGCCCGTACAAGCCTGTTACATGAAATGCACCAAAACCAAAACAAGCCACCCCGGAAAGAAACAAATGAATTCCAAAAATCTTAGGCAAATCTAAAGAAGGCTTTCCTGTACGTTCATCAGAAAATATTTCTAGATCCCAATATACCCAATGCCAAATAGCTGCCAAAAAGCACAAGCCAGAAAACATAATATGCGCTCCGGCCACACCTTCGTAACTCCAAATGCCAGGATCCGTTATAGTCCCCCCTGTAATACTCCAACCGCCCCACGAATTGGTTATTCCTAAACGAGTCATGAAAGGGATAACGAACATACCCTGTCTCCACATTGGATCAAGAACGGGGTCAGAGGGATCAAAAACTGCTAATTCATATAGAGCCATCGAACCGGCCCAACCAGCAACCAGAGCTGTATGCATGATATGGACAGAAATTAACCGGCCGGGATCATTCAATACGACGGTATGAACACGATACCAAGGCAAACCCATGGAAATACCCCTTTATCAAAGAAAAATGACACTATGTAACTTTATTGCATTGGAAAAGACTATGACTATGCAATGGATCCCTTTTGTTCAATGGATTATCTCGGAACAAGGGGTAATGTTTGTTCTATTCTGTTGGTAATAATGGAACAATTATGTTTGTAGGAACAAAGAGAAACAAATCTATTCTATACCCGATAAGTAGCAATACGCAATGGGGAGTTGATACCATCGTATATGAGTAAATGCTTTCATACTTATTCATTATTGGAAGGCTATATTGGTAAGAATTTTTCTTTATTTATTCTGTCTTCTTAAACTAAACCTTTCTAATCTATGCAGAAAATAGAATTAGAAGATTGATATTCTAAAGACAATAATTCGAAAACTTGAATTATTACGTTTCCACATCAAAGTGAAATAGAGTACTTAATTCTTTTTTCTTTCATTTAATGCCTATTGGTGTTCCAAAAGTTCCGTTTCGAAGTCCTGGAGAGGAAGATGCATCTTGGGTTGACGTATAGTGCGACTTGTCAGATATATTGGGTCATATGGGATTTCCCCGTTCTCTCGACCGATTGAGATATCCTCCCTTTCGCCCAAGAACGATTGATTGAATCATTCAAAATTTGGAGCGTGAAATGTAATTAGATCCAGTTTTTAGTTTTAGGGGGATTCAGATTAATATTCTCAATTAGAATAATTTATGGTTGACTCGGTTGGACCAATAAAATGAAGTATTCAGGCTCCGTTTATAAAAACCCCAATCCCAATTGGGAATATATTGGAGATTACTACTTTAAAACTATATTATTTTAACCCTTAATCGTTTCGATTTGAAATTCAAAATGGAAAAAGAGTGATCTCAAGCAATCGAATAAAGTAATCAATAGAATGAATAGAATATGTTCAATATTGAAATTGAGGAAAGAAAAGATATGAAATAAAAAAAAAACACAAGTGGTATTGGAAACATTTGCCCTATATGTGCAAATCAAAATCGGACAGATCTTTACCCGGAGTAGAGCATAAACCTAAAAAAAAGAAAGAGACCCATTGAAGAACAAGAAAATGACATCGTAATTTGGATTGGATCTCGATGATATGATACATCAATGAAAAGTAAGTAGTAAATTCTATTTTAATTATCGAAATATTTTTCTATTATTATATGGGTAATTAGGTAATTTCGGGAAAGGAGCAAAAAGAAATCTTTCTTGAAAAATAGAAAAAGAGACCCTTGATTATTCATTATCAGTTGACAAAACCTCAATGAAAAATCAAAAAGGATATCGAATCTACACATTGATTTTTTTTTCACAATTTTGTTTGAACCGTATGCATCAAAAGGTGCCTGTACGGTTCCTAAGGGATACAATTTTACCCTAATCAACCGACTTTATCGAGAAAGATTACTTTTTTTAGGCCAAGAAATTGATAGCGAGATCTCGAATCAACTTATTGGTCTTATGGTATATCTCAGTATTGAGGATGATACCAAAGATTTGTATTTGTTTATAAATTCTCCTGGCGGATGGGTAATACCCGGAATAGCTATTTATGATACCATGCAATTTGTCCGACCAGATGTACATACAATATGCATGGGGTTAGCCGCTTCCATGGGATCTTTTATCCTGGTCGGAGGAGAAATTACCAAACGTTTAGCATTCCCTCACGCTTGGCGCCAATGAGTTTTTTATTTGAGAGAAAAAAGAAGACTATGCCTTCACCATATGAAATATATAAAGTAATAATAGCATGGCACTTTGAATTCGATATAAGAAATTTTTTCTCTAGTTTCTTTTCAAAACATTTGATTATGTATCGAAAGAGTAGTATGAGATGAAGAGTATTCCCGATTTTTTATTTTATATCAGGAGTCCATTTGAGCGTCACAAACTTTTTGTTTTTCAAAAAAACTCTATTTATGTTTGAAAGAGTACAACAAAAATTCTTCCTTTTTTCGGATCAAAAAGAAACTTTGGGATTGCTGAACTACCGACGAAATAAATATAAAGCAACGGAGCCATCATAGTATTTTTGAACTCCTACGAAAAGAAGGGTGGTAATTGGATAATTTACTGATCTGGATCTGATCAATTCTATATTTTCTCTTTTTTAAACGGAAAAGAAAAGTAAATTCCATTGTAAAGCCGTATGCAATGCGAAAAAGATGCACGTACGGTTGATCAATTCTCTCTTTTTTAGTGTTATAACGTATTTTTTCTCTTCGCCGCATTGTGGAAGATAAAATAACTTTTTTCTGGTTTATCATCAGGGTAATGATTCATCAACCCGCGAGCTCTTTTTATGAGGCCCAAACGGGAGAATTTCTCCTGGAAGCGGAAGAACTTTTGAAATTGCGCGAAACCCTCACAAGGGTTTATGGACAAAGAACGGGCAAACCCTTATGGGTTATATCCGAAGATATGGAAAGGGATGTTTTTATGTCAGCAACAGAAGCCCAAGCTCATGGAATTATTGATCTTGTCGCAGTCGAATAAAATGAATAAAAATAGTGAAACATTTGAAATTTTATCTTGTTACTAGGTTTACCAGTCTGGGTTTAATATTCTATTAACTAGAAATACTTTCGGTTAGGATTGATCTAAACCAGCCCATTATGTATATGATTCAGCATGCCAACTATTAAACAACTTATTAGAAACACAAGACAGCCAATCAGAAATGTCACGAAATCCCCCGCGCTTCGGGGATGCCCTCAGCGCCGAGGAACATGTACTAGGGTGTATGTGTGACTCGTTCAGATTATGAGCTGGAACAAAAACAAAAGAAAGAATTTTTCCAGTATCAATGATCAGGACTGGTGATTATAGTATAAAACTCCAGTCACTATCTAAAATGAAAAAAAAAAATATCTTCATCTATTGGGTATGAAATTTATGGTTTCTATTGGCCTAAATCGGCTTTAAGATAAGAAAAAAATTTCCCATTGGTAGCAAGCGTTATCCATTTAGCGGGGAATCCTATTTTAAGAGCAAAAAAAATGATGCTCTCATTTTTGCAAGAACGGACTAATAGGGTCAGCTATCCAGCTAACCTTCAAAATTAAATACCGTTACTGTATAGGTGGATCTCATTGTGAAAGACCTATTACTAGATAATTCATGGGTAGAGCCAAAAAGGTTGAACTGTACAAGTTATTAATAAGATTCTGGAAATGAAGTAGAAGTCAAGGGCTCCGGTGTATAGAGAGGACCTCACCGTTTAAAAAGTAACCATAGAAACGAAGGAACCCACTATTTTTTTAATCATCTCTATTTAATTTGAATTGACATTTTTTTATTTACTTTTGTTTGATACATTAAAATGATACATTAATACAATTTATTATTTTTTTGTCTTGTTTAAAGGTGAAATGTAAAAAAAAAAACTAAAAAAAAAATAGTGGTTGGGAAGGTTATAGTAGCAAAAGCCATTGGAATTTGTATTTTATACATTGGAAAAATCCGTTTTGTTATTAATGGACCAGGGGAAAAAAGAATAACTCAAAGAAATAAAATCAATTAGTTATTCATCAAAGTTTTATTTATTCAATGACTAGAGTTAAACGAGGATATATAGCTCGAAGACGCAGAAAAAAAATTCGTTTTTTTGGATCAAGCTTTCGAGGGGCCCATTCAAGACTTACTCGAACTATTGCTCAACAGAAAATAAGAGCTTTGGTTTCGGCTCATCGGGATAGAGATAGGCAAAAGAGAGATTTTCGTCGTTTGTGGATCACTCGAATAAACGCAGCAATTCGCGAAAAGGGGGTATACTATAATTATAGTAAATTTATACATGATCTGTACACGAAACAGTTGCTTCTTAATCGTAAAATACTTGCACAAATAACTATATTTAATCCAAATTGTATTTATATGATTTACAACGAGATCATAAAAAAAGAAGATTCCAAAAAATACCTCGAAATGCTTTAAATGAAGTTCCCCGGAGTTTATTCTCCGGGAGTCGAAAGTAGAAATTAGTCTGATAAAATACGATAAATAAAAATCAAAAAATCCATTCAAAAAAAAAATTCCCAATTTTTAGATTATCTTACGACGTGACAATTCAATTTAGATTCTTCTAAATTATCCGATTTTTTAGAACAAAACACCAATCCGTGCTTGAGTTCAGATTTCAATTTTGATTCAATTCCATTATCAATTAAATAAAGAAAAAGTCTATTATTTTATTTATTTTTGTTTCTAAAACTAGCAGTTCTAGTAGTCGACTCGGTTCTTTCAAACTGTTTTTCATTGTTAAGAAAAGGTAGCAAAGATAAAATACGAGCTTGCTTTATAGCAATAGTAATTAAGCGTTGTTGTTTCAAGGTCAATCTATTTACCCGCCTAGATAAAATTTTTCCTTGTTCACTAATAAATCGACTAATTAAACTCATGTTTCTATAATCAATTCGATCCCCCGATTGGATCGGGGGCAATCGCCTACGAAAAGAGCGTTTGGGTTTAATAAAGGGTCGCTTGGATTTATCCATAGTTTGTTTCGTTTAGTCTTTATAACAAAAGTCCTATTTCTTAATTCGAATTTTTTTAGGTCCAGCCAAAATAGGATTGTCTTTGTTTATTTCTATTATACATTATATATAATAATTTATATGTAATAATTATGAAATATTGAATATAGAAATACATTTTCGATTCAAAAAAAATAGTAAATAATATATATTCTAATAAATATCGCTTTGTCTCCTTACTTGAAAGGGTAATAAACAGACGTCTGGTTCGATCTATTTCTTTATCTCTCCATGAATTGTATGTTTGTAACAATGGGGACAGAATTTTCGCAATTCCAACCGACTAGGCGTATTGTGGCGATTCTTTTGAGTAATGTATCTGGAAACGCCCCTTGATCCCTTATTAACACTCTTTCGAACACAACCAGTACATTCCAAAATAACTTTGACTCGGACATCTTTACCCTTAGCCATGAACCCCCTTTGGATATTTGATTCAAGCAACTTGTCTATTTTTATCTTTTTCAAGAAAAATAGACAAGTTGCTAAAATAGAAATTTCTAACTAGAAATACAATTCGAAAGATTTTGTTGAAATCAATAGAGTAATAATAATATATAAATAAAGAAATACTACGTAATCAAATTCAAAGGGTTTCGAACTATATATATTTCTAATCACAGTATTTCATTTAACTATCTTGTATAATACTCTTACCCTGTACCCAAATTTTGGTGAAGTTAAATCTACTTTTCTTTTTTAGTAAATAAATCCTATTTTATTTATTCTAAAATAAAAAGAGGGGGGGATTAGTTATAGATAGTTGACTCTATCTCGAATCTTTGTTAACCCCTTCCCGTATCAATAACTAGAATTAAAAAAAAGGGAATGTCAACGCATCTGGGAAAAAGCGATTGATTTCGATTAATAGACCCGCTAAAGACCCAAACCATAAAGTACTTAGTACTGGTGCCACGGAAAGATATGTTTTGAAATCTCGCATTGAAAATACTCCTTTTGAATTTCTTTAATTAAAAAAAAAAGTAATACATATCTAATTTATGATCATATGTATATATGATAGTTAAAGACTACTTGTCTTTGTACAAAAAATCTCTAAGCTAAGTCAAATCAAAATTTACAATAATCAAATATTCTAGTAGATAAGATATTTTTTTTTAGTTTATGACAGGTTTTCATATAGATAAATCTAAAAATCCTTTCTATTATACCTTATATGACAAGAGACTTAAAAGAAGAGAAAATGGCAGGGCAAAAAAAATTATGTATTTAGTATGGAAAATAAGAAAGATGTGGAAAACAAGACAAGGATTCTTTACAATTACACTATAAAACCAATTGAATTGAAAGGGATGTAGCGCAGCTTGGTAGCGCGTTTGTTTTGGGTACAAAATGTCACGGGTTCAAATCCTGTCATCCCTACCTAATTACTTTTCCTCTGAGAAGTAAGGAGGAATTTTTGGAAATTTTGATTAAAATTGAACATACGTAATCTATCATTTTTTATGATACTCTATATGATAGATAGTGTATGCATGCGGAATGTAGATATAGTTTTGAATTAGAAAAAAACCTTTCGTTCCAGTCTTTCTTATCTAGTGTGATAAGAAAGCGCTCTTAGTTCAGTTCGGTAGAACGTGGGTCTCCAAAACCCGATGTCGTAGGTTCAAATCCTACAGAGCGTGATTCCATTGGTATTATAAATTAGCGAATTAAAATAAAATAAAATAAATGAACCGTAATCTAATCGAAAATTGACCTCCTGTTGATTCGCGAAAGGAGGAGGTCAATAAAAAAATATTTGTTAATTAATCAAAGATCCAACTGATCACCACGTCTGTATTGTAAATATGCAGTTACAAATAATCCGGCTAAAGTAATAGGAATTAGACCTAAGACGATTCCAAATAGAAAAACTTCAATCATTTCAATTCGTTTGAAAAAAAAAAAGAAAGGTAATATCTATCTCTAAATATTAATCGGAATTCCCCATGAATCTCAATAACCAAAAACGACCAATTGTCACAGTAAAGAACTCTCAAATAGACGGAATCCTACAGAAGGATTTCTTGAGTTGTTCATTCAATTAATTTCAAATAAGTCGTATTTTGTTTAGACCTATAAATAAAG